CAGTAGCCCTTTGGTTGGGTATTGGAGCAACATTACCTATTGATAAATCTCTAACTTTAGGTCTTTTTCAAATTGATTCCACCGTGAAATAAAATATCACAACGTATCTTTCTAGGGAAGTGAATCTTCCCTAGATACGTTTATTCCAGTTAATTCTGAATCTATATTTAATATAATAATAATATACGGATCGTGCTGAATAAATTTAAGCAAAAAAAAAAAGATGAAATCATTCCAATTCCAATGGACTTCAACAAATAAAAAACTTATTCTTAGGTAAATCAATTACGAAATGTTTTTGTATAATGACCAATATCTGTTTTACATCTTCTATGCGCAAATGTTCAATTTTCATAAGATCTTCTTGACTCTTATTCAAAAGGTCTAATAATGTATGTATATTGGACCTTTTGAGGCAATTATAGGTCCTCGAAGGCAATTCTAATTGGTCAATAAAAAAACATTTCAATTCGATTTCTTTTTTTTTTCTTAGTTTATCCAATCCATCATGAAAAGTGAAAAAGGGTAAAGTAACCCTATTTTGATTGTCCTCTACATTTTGATCTTGTTCTTCTGCATGTAGAAACGGAATAAATAAATCAATCAAATTACGGGAGGCTTCGTAAAGTGCTTCTTTAGGAGTTAAACTTCCATTCGTCCATATTTCGAGAAAAAGTATCTCTTGTTTTTCATTCCCATTACTATAAGAATGAATACTATGATTTGCATTTCGAACAGGCATGAATACAGCATTTATTGGATAACTTCCTTCTTCAGCGTTATTTGCTGTTTTCATACGATATCCTCGATTACTCTCGATTTGTAATCCAATACAAAAATCAATTGGTTCCGTCAGGCTAGCTATATGCTGTGTAGTATCAACGATTTCCACAGAAGGTGGTGAGATGATGTCTTGAGCAGTTACATATCCAGGACCCTTGACGCAAATAGATGCGTCGCGAGTTCCATACAGATTACTTTTCAATACAATTTCTTTCAAATTCATTAAAATTTCATGTACGGATTCTTCAATACCTTCTATGGTAGAATATTCATGTGGTATCTTTTCAGATTTTGCGCGTGTAATACATGTTCCTTCTATTTCTCCAAGCAAAGCCCTTCGCATCGCAATGCCTATTGTATCAGCTTGACCTTTCATAAGCGGAGACAGAATAAAACGTCCATAATAAAAACGCTTACTGTCTTCTCTTGATTCAACACACTTCCACTGTAGTGTCCGAGTAGATACTGCTACTTCTTCTCGAAACATAGTCATATTATTTGATCCGATCATTTAATCATTTCTTTCTCTTGAAATTCGTTCAATTCTCAATTCTTATTTCTATATACGCCTTTTTTTAGGAGGCCTACACCCATTATGTGGCATAGGGGTTACGTCTCTGACAAAACTTAATAGTATACCACTTCTACGAATGGCTCGTAGTGCTGCATCTCTTCCAAGACCAGGACCCTTTATCATAACTTCTGCTCGTTGCATACCCTGATCTACTACTGTACGAATAGCGTTTGCGGCTGCGGTTTGGGCAGCAAACGGCGTCCCTCTTCTTGTGCCCTTGAAGCCGCAAGTACCGGCGGAGGACCAAGAAACAACCCGACCCCGTATATCTGTGATTGTTACAATGGTATTGTTGAAACTTGCTTGAACATGAATAACCCCTTTTGGTATTCGACGTCCAGTCTTACGTGAACTAATGCGCCCACTCCTACGTGAGCCAATTCTTGTTATGGTTTTTGTCATATTTTATCATCTCCTAAATATGAGTCATAAATATACGTATATTTTATTTTCATGTCAAAATGGGTCCTTTATTTGTTTGTGTATTGAGTCCTTTGGAGAGTCTCTTAAAAAAAAAATTATCCCTGTCTCTGTTTATGCCTCGGGTTGAAACAAATTACTATAATTCGTCCCCGCCTGCGGATCAGTCGACATTTTTCACAAATTTTACGAACGGACGCCCTAATTTTCATATTTGTTTCTCCTTAATTTTATTTCAATTTTGAATCTACTCCTTCGAAGAAAAGAAAATAAGTCTCTTGAAATTTTTAACCTCCGATTGTATCCGAACGAGAGGAATGTTGAAAAGTCACTACGAACCCGAAACATACCATTGGAAAGTGATTCAGTAATTAAACCTTCATGAATCCATTTTTGTTCTTTCATTCCAGGTAACCCCTTTTATTATCAACTCATGGAGTAGGAGTGATATTAGACAACCCTTCCTCTTTTTTCAAAAAAAAAATAGGAAGTTTTCCTACGGATGCAATTCGTAGATCATAAAGATCACCATATATATAACAAAATTTCTCCCCCGATTCCTTCTAGTCGAGCCTCTCGGTCTGTCATTATACCTCGAGAAGTCGAAAGAATTACAATACCCATTCCTCCTAAAATCCTAGGAATTCGTTGATGGTTGGAATAGATTCGTAGGCCGGGTCGGCTGATACGTTTTAAAACAGTTCTATATGGCCCTTTTCTATTCCTTCTATGTCGCAGAGTTGAAACCAAGAAATATTTCTTGCTTACTCGATGTTTTCTCACATTTTCGATAAAGCCTTCGCGTAGAAGTATTTTAACAATGTTTTCAGTGATATTTGTAGATGCTATTCGAACCGTTCCTTTTTTATCCATGTCAGCATTTCGTATAGAAGTTATTATTTCGGCAATAGTGTCCCTACCCATGATGAACTATAATTATTGGTGCCTCCGGGTTTTTATATAATCAGCATGCTCTACTCTTTTTTTTTCATGAATTATTAAAGGTATATGCGTGAGAAACAATCTACTAATGCATTCTACTAATTAATGGAATCTAATTCAGTTCAGATATCTTACTATGAACCTCCCTTTTTTTATGTTTTATTATGTTTTCATCTATTAGTATTTATTTAGAATCTATTTATAATACCTCAGGAGCTAATGAGACTATTTTAGTAAAATTCAACTGTCTCAATTCCCGAGCGATCGCACCAAAAACTCGAGTTCCTTTGGGATTTCCTTCTTGATCAATGACAACTGCTGCATTGTCATCATATTGTATTATCATACCATTGTCACGTTTGAGTTCTTTACATGTACGTACAATTACAGCTCTGATCACTTCTGATCTTTGTAGAGGCATATTGGGAACTGCTTCTTTGATTACAGCAACAATAACGTCACCAATATGAGCATATCGGCGATTACTAGCTCCTATGATTCGAATACACATTAATTCTCTAGCCCCGCTGTTGTCCGCTACATTTAAATAGGTCTGAGGTTGAATCATATCATTCTTATTATTTTTCTCTTTTTTCTTTCAATGCTAACTAACTAAAGGGCGAAGAAAAAAAGAAGAAAGATTGTTTGTCCAGAAATAAAAAAACTGCGGTTTTTTCATCACAAGGCCCCTTTCCTTTCGTTCCATATCCCTATCCCGCAATAACGAATTGAGTTCGTATAGGCATTTTGGACGCAGCTATAGAAATAGCTTCTCTGGCTACAATTTCTGATACTCCACCCATTTCATAAAGTATTCGACCCGGTTTAACGACGGATACCCAATATTCGGGAGATCCTTTCCCCGAACCCATACGTGTTTCGGTAGGCCTTACTGTAACAGGTTTGTCTGGAAATATACGTACCCATATTTTTCCACCACGACGCGCATATCGTGCCATGGCTCGTCGCCCCGCTTCTATTTGTCTAGATGTGATCCAAGCGGGTTCAAGTGCCTGAAGGGCGTATCCGCCGAAACAAATTCGATTGCCTCGATAAGATATTCCCTTCATTCTTCCTCTATGTTGTTTACGAAATCTGGTTCTTTTGGGGTTATAGTTGATGGTTGTTTCTCAATGCCATCTCTACTGCAGAACTGGACATGAGAGTTTCTTCTCATCCAGCTCCTCGCGAATGAAACGATTAAATAATATTGTATATATTTTGAATTGAATGAATAATGAATCATGGAATTTTTTGAGATATAATCTGTCACGTACACGTAGGAATAAAATAAAATGATAAATTCCATTTTATAATTAATGAATCTTCATTTATTTTTACCTTTATTTTATTTATTTTTATTGAATTGCCCAAAACTTAGCAATCCAGTAAGGCTTTCGCGGGCGAATATTTGCTCTTTCAACATCCCTTTCATTCGTAGGGGCGTTCCATGACCTATCAGAATAAATGAATTGGTTCTTGGCTCGTTCCGCCATCCCACCCAATGAATCATTAGGATTCGTTTTCAAGGGAATCTTCCTCAGTCACAGGTTCTGTCGTTCCCATCGCTTCTCGATTAATGACTAGGCCCGAACTCTGCAATGGAGCTCCTAATAAAATTTGTTCCTGAATCAATCTTCTCAGTCTTTATTGACTCGGCGCTCTTTATTCTTTTTTATTTTTCGTATAAATTGTATTCATATTCATCGAATCTAATTATTAATTATGGACGAATACATTAATGCTTTATTACATTGCCTTTTATAAGATAGTTCATAGACCATACATATTGGAATCATATATCATTGCTATTCTTTTTCTTTCTTTCTCTCACCCCTCCATTTATCCATATCCCTTTGTTTTTGCTTCACAACCTTATAGATTGATTTTTCTTTTATGTAAAAAAAAATGCTTCAGTTGCTACAACAATATGATCAATACATCATATAGCGACTGGTTCCTTGGATCCAGATAATACGAAGCAATGAGCTGGTTATTAGTTATATAGTTATTAGTTCATACTAGGGGATGGCCCTTTGTTTTTTAATCCTAACCTAACTCTAAATAAAAAACCAACGAGTCACACACTAAGCATAGCAATTATATGGAGATGGAGTCAATCGAATTGTTATTCAACCCTATAGAATTAAGAATTCGAAAAAATTCTCATTTTTTTGATTGAACGGAAAAAAATGAACGAGTTTGTGATTTTTTATTCAATTGCCGGATGGATGGAACAGAAAGACAACGAAAGGCCCATTATTCCTCGTCTGCAAATATC